TGTGTAGTGCCTGAAAAAAAGGAATATCTTGATAGGATATCTAATGTGTGCCCCCCCACCTTCACATACTCATTGGTTTAACCTCATGCATAAGCATGATTGGAAACGGCCAAGTGAACTGGAAACTGACTAGAAGGATTAAGTCTTGTAAATCTGTCTGCGTTATCGGGAAATTGCCCGGGAACGATTCGTGATTTTACAGAACTGATTAAGTCCTGTAAATCTGTCTGCGTTATCGGGAAATTGCCCAGGAACGATTCGTGATTTTACAGAACTGATTAAGTCCTGTAAATCTGTCTGCGTTATCGGGAAATTGCCCAGGAACGATTCGTGATTTTACAGAACTGATTAAGTCCTGTAAATCTGTCTGCGTTATCGGGAAATTGCCCAGGAACGATTCGTGATTTTACAGAACTGATTAAGTCCTGTAAATCTGTCTGCGTTATCGGGAAATTGCCCGGGAACGATTCGTGATTTTACAGAACTGATTAAGTCCTGTAAATCTGTCTGCGTTATCGGGAAATTGCCCAGGAACGATTCGTGATTTTACAGAACTGATTAAGTCCTGTAAATCTGTCTACGTTATCGGGAAATTGCCCAGGAACGATTCGTTATATCTCAAAGATTTAAACTTTACCTATAGATTTCAAAAACCTATGTACTTCCTATACTAAGATATAAATGAGTAAGCTAAAATAAGCTATTGGGTTCATACCCCAACTATGAAGAATATCTTCCTCCTTTAATTACTAATTTTTTTAAAATTTTATTTTTTTCCACTTTAATTTTTGGAATTTTTTTAACGGTTTCTTCGTATTCATGGTTCAGGGTATGGATAGGATTAGAAATTAATCTCCTATCTATTTTACCATTAATAGTAGACTCAAACAATGCTTTTCCGTCTGAGTCAGCTTTAAAATACTTTATCTCTCAAGTTGTAGCTTCAATTTTTTTAATATTTTCTTTAATTTTAATTATAAAAATACAAGAATTAATTTTTTTAAATAGGCCTTTCTATCTTAATATTCTTTTAGAATCAGCCCTTTTAACTAAAATAGGAGCAGCTCCTTTTCATTTTTGATTCCCAGAAGTTATAGACGGATTAAATTGAATAATAAACTTAATTTTAATGACAATTCAAAAAATTGCCCCAATAATTATCCTTATATATATTAAAAATAACATATTTTATTTTTCAATTATTATTGTATTATCTGCTATAATTAGAGGATTAATAGGGCTAAATCAATTAAGATTACGCAAGATTATAGCGTATTCTTCAATTAATCATTTAGCATGAATATTAAGCGCATTACTATATAGAAATATGCTTTGATTAATTTATTTTAGTATCTATATAATCATAACGATTAGAATTGTATTAATTTTTAATAATTTTAATACTTATTATACTAAACAATTATATAATATTTGTGAAATTAATAAATCTATAACTATTTTAATTACATTTTTATTTTTTTCTTTAGGAGGAATTCCCCCATTCTTAGGATTTTTACCAAAATGATTTGTTATTATAAGTTTAACCGAAAATTTACAATTTTTTTTAAGTTTTATATTAATTTGTTTTACCTTAATTGTTTTTAGATTTTATTTACGATTAATCCTTTTACCTTTAATATATACAAAAAATGAAATAAATACTTATAAATTATTGATATATCCAAATATATATATATTTCAACTTATTATAATTTTTTCTCTACCAATTAGATTGTTAATTTTTTTAATTTAAGGATTTAAGTTAAATTTAAACTATTAACCTTCAAAGTTAACATTAGGATCTTCCTAAGCCTTAAAAATAATTTACCTTTAAATTTGCAATTTAATATCATGATTGACTATAAGGCTTGGTAAAAGAATTTAATATTCATAAATAAATTTACAGTTTATCGCTTTAATTCAGCCATTTTACCGAATAAATGATTATTTTCTACTAACCATAAAGATATTGGAACATTATATTTTATTTTTGGTGCATGATCAGGAATAATTGGCACTTCATTAAGAATAATTATTCGAACAGAATTAGGAAATCCAGGCTCTTTAATTGGAAATGACCAAATTTACAATGTAATTGTAACTGCACATGCTTTTATTATAATTTTTTTTATAGTGATACCTATTATAATTGGAGGATTTGGAAATTGACTTGTACCCTTAATACTAGGTGCCCCAGATATAGCATTCCCTCGAATAAATAATATAAGATTTTGATTGTTACCACCTTCAATTACTTTATTATTATTGAGAAGAATTGTAGAAAATGGAGCAGGGACTGGTTGAACAGTTTATCCCCCTTTATCAGCTAATATTTCTCATAACGGAGCTTCTGTTGATTTAGCAATTTTTAGGCTCCACCTTGCAGGGATTTCATCAATTTTAGGAGCAGTAAATTTTATTTCAACTATTAGAAATATACGCCCAGAAGGAATAACCCTAGACCGAATACCTTTATTTGTATGAGCTGTTTTAATTACAGCTATTTTATTGCTTTTATCCTTACCAGTATTGGCTGGAGCAATTACTATATTATTAACAGATCGAAATCTTAATACATCTTTTTTTGACCCATCAAGAGGGGGTGATCCTATTTTATACCAGCACTTATTCTGATTCTTTGGTCACCCAGAAGTTTATATTTTAATTTTACCAGGATTTGGAATAATTTCTCATATTATTAGACAAGAAAGAGGAAAAATTGAAGCTTTTGGAACCCTAGGAATAATTTATGCAATAATAGCAATTGGATTTTTAGGATTTGTAGTATGAGCACATCATATATTTACAGTAGGAATAGACGTAGACACCCGAGCATACTTCACTTCAGCTACAATAATTATTGCAATTCCCACAGGAATTAAAATTTTTAGATGAATAGCAACATTACATGGAATAAAAATTACATATAGACCTACAATTTTATGAGCCTTAGGATTTATTTTTTTATTCACAGTAGGGGGTTTAACCGGAGTCATTTTAGCTAATTCTTCTATTGATATTATTTTACATGATACCTACTATGTAGTAGCTCATTTTCACTATGTTCTTTCAATAGGGGCCGTGTTTGCTATTATAGGAGGAATTATTCAATGATTCCCCTTATTTACAGGATTAACATTAAATAATTTTTACTTAAAAATTCAATTTCTAGCAATATTTATCGGAGTAAATGTAACATTTTTCCCTCAACATTTTCTAGGATTAAGAGGAATACCTCGACGATATTCTGATTATCCTGATGCTTTTACTTTATGAAATGTCATTTCATCAATTGGTTCATTAATCTCTCTTTTAAGAGTAATCTTTTTTATCTTTATTCTTTGAGAAAGATTTGCAACTCAACGTAAAAGATTGACAACATTAAATTTATCCGCTTCAATTGAATGGATGCAAAGACTCCCTCCGGCAAATCATAGTTATAATGAATTGCCAATATTAACCCATTTCTAATATGGCAGAATAGTGCATTGGACTTAAACCCCAAATATAAAGCTTATACTTTTTTTAGAAATCATAACATGAAAAACTTTACTTTTACAAGATAGGGCTTCCCCTGGAATAGAACAATTAATTTTCTTTCACGATCACACATTATTAATTTTAACAATTATTACAATTTTAGTAGGACAATTATTATTAACTCTCTTTTTTAATAAATTCCAACATCGAAACTTACTAGAAAATCAATCAATTGAAATTATCTGAACAATCTTGCCTGCTATTATTTTAATTTTTGTGGCTATCCCTTCATTACGATTAGTATACATTTTAGATGAAATTAATAATCCTGCTATTACAATTAAAACTATTGGGCATCAATGATACTGATCTTACGAATATACTGATTTCAAAAATATTGAATTTGATGCTTATATAATCCCTACAAATGAACTTCAACCGTTTAACTTTCGACTATTAGATGTAGATAATCGAACTATTGTCCCATACAATACTCAAATTCGGATATTAGTCACTGCCGCTGATGTTTTACATTCTTGAACAGTTCCTTCTTTAGGCGTAAAAATTGATGGGACACCTGGACGATTAAACCAAATTAATTTTTTAATTAATCGAACAGGATTATTTTATGGTCAATGCTCTGAAATTTGTGGAGCTAATCATAGATTTATACCTATTGTAATCGAAAGAATTTTACCCAAATATTTTCTACATTGAATTATTAAAATAACTGAAATCTCATTAGATGGCTGAAAGAAGGCATTGGAATTTTAAACCAAATTATAGTAAATAACACCTACTTCTAATGAAAAATTTAGTTAAATTTATAACATTAGCTTGTCAAGCTAAAATTATCTTCTTGATAATTTTTAATTCCACAAATAGCTCCTTTAAATTGAATTACTTTAATAATCTATTTTATTTTATTATTTTACATATTTAATATATTAAATTATTTTATTAATGTATACACTCCATTAAAATCTAAAATAAGTAAAAAATCAACCCATTTAAATTGAAAATGATAATAAATTTATTTTCATCTTTTGACCCATCAACTAATTTTAGGTTATCTTTAAATTGATTGAGAAGAATAATTGGATTTTTAATTATCCCAAGATTATTTTGATTTATCCCTTCTCGATTCATTTTTATTTGAATAAAAATTATTATTATATTACATAAAGAATTTAAAATTTTAATTAATAACCCTAAATCTTTAGGAAGAACTTTAATTTTTATCTCATTATTTAGATTAATTTTAATAAATAATTTTATTGGATTATTCCCATATATTTTTACAAGAACAAGACACTTAACTTTAACTCTTGCATTAGCTTTTCCTTTATGATTAAGATTAATACTATTTGGATGAACTAATTATACAACTCATATATTCGCTCACTTAGTCCCTCAAGGCACACCTCCCGCATTAATACCTTTCATAGTGTGTATTGAAACAATTAGAAATATTATTCGACCTTTAACTCTAGCTGTCCGATTGAGAGCTAATATAATTGCTGGCCATCTATTAATAACATTATTAGGAAACACTGGAACTTCTCTACCTACTTATTTAATTACTTTTTTAATTTTAACACAAATTCTACTCCTTTTATTAGAAAGAGCAGTAGCAATTATCCAATCTTATGTATTTACAATTTTAAGAACACTATATTCTAGAGAAATTAACTAATGACAATACATAAAAATCACCCATTTCATTTAGTGGATTATAGGCCCTGGCCTATTTTAGGATCATTAAATGTAATAACTTTAATAATAGGTTTAATTAAATGATTCCATTTATATGATATAAATCTATTTATTATAAGACTTATATCTATATTATTAATTATATACTTATGATGACGAGATATTGTTCGAGAAGGGACCTACTTAGGATTACATACATTTAAAGTAAGAATAGGATTACGATTGGGAATAATTTTATTTATTGTTTCTGAAATCTTCTTTTTTATTAGATTCTTTTGAGGGTTTTTTCATAATGCCTTAGCACCTAGTATTGAATTAGGAATATCTTGGCCCCCAAAAAGAATTTATACCTTCAATCCCTTAGAAATTCCTTTATTAAATACTATTATTTTACTTTCTTCTGGCTTAACAGTAACATGGGCTCATCATAGATTAATTGAAAATAATTTTAAAAGAACATTAAATAGACTAGCTTTAACAATTATTTTAGGAATCTATTTTACAATTCTTCAAGCATATGAATATATTGAAGCTCCTTTCACAATTGCAGATTCAATTTATGGAACAACATTTTTTATAGCAACAGGATTCCATGGATTGCATGTAATAATTGGAACAACATTTTTAATAATTTGTCTTATTCGTCATTATTATAACCATTTTTCAGCAATTCACCATTTTGGATTTGAAGCAGCAGCTTGATATTGACATTTTGTTGATGTAGTTTGACTTTTCCTATATATTTCAATTTATTGATGAGGTAGATAAATATTTATATAATATAATTTATTATATTTGACTTCCAATCAAAAAATCTAATTTTTAGTATAAATAATTAAAATTTTAACCTATCTTTTTTTTATAATTTGTATAATTTTAGTATTATTAATTTTTATACTAAATTTAATTTCCAAAAAAACTTTTTATGATCGTGAAAAAAATAGCCCATTTGAATGTGGGTTTGACCCTAAAACTACATCACGATTACCTTTTTCCTTACATTTTTTTTTAATTGCTATTATTTTTCTTATTTTTGATGTAGAAATTACATTATTGTTACCTTTAATTATAATCGTAAAATTTACCAATATTTTAAATTATTCTTATATCACAATTAGATTTATCATTATCCTTTTAATTGGACTTTTCCATGAATGAAATCAAGGCGCTTTAAATTGAACAATTTAGGATAATAGTTAAATTAACATTTAATTTGCATTTAAAAAATATTGAATAATCAATTTATCTTAAATAAGAAGCAATTCTTTGCATTTAGTTTCGACCTAAAAGTTTGACTAATAGTCCTTATTTTTAATTGAAACCAAAAAGAGGTATATCACTGTTAATGATAAAATTGATAAATAATCCAATTAAAGAAATATATGTATATAAAAATAAGCTTCTAACTTAATTTTTAAGCGATGAAACCTCGTTTATATTTCTATTTATATAGTTTAATAAAAACATTACATTTTCACTGTAAAATTAGAGTAAATCTTATAAATTATTCAAAAATATTATATTACCTTAGTATCTTCAATACTATGCTCTAAAATTAAGCTATTTGAATAAATAATTAAACAAAATAAATAAAAAGTTAATATTAATATAAAATAAATTCTTAAATGATTAATTGATAATAATTGTAATATTTTAGTAAATTTTTGTATTCAAATTAATAAATTCTTTGCCCCATAATATTCAAATCAACCTTGATCTAACTTTTTATATAAAATTTCACCTATATAAATTGGATAATAATTTACCCCTAAAGTAGATAAAATAACTAAATTTCATATATAAAAATAAAAAAAAGAGAAATTTTTAAAAAATAAACCTTTAAGAAAAAAATTTAATTTAAATTTTGCTAATTCATATCCAATTAAAGCCCCAAAAATAATAAAAATTAACGTTATAATTTTTAAAAAAAAAGGTAAAATAATAATAATTGGATCAATAAAAATTATTCAATTTAAAAATCTTCCTATAAAAATAACTAACATAATTAAACCGCTTATCCCCTTTAATATAATATAACCTCTTTCGTCTAAACAATTTAAAGAAATATAATTATTTTCCCTAATTATAGTATAATAAGTTAAACGTAACCTGTAAGCTACAGTCAACCCTAAAGATAAATAAAAAATTAAATAAATAAATACATTTAAATAATTTATTATCATAAACTCAACAATTAAATCTTTTGAATAAAACCCTGATAAAAAAGGTAATCCGCATAATGATAAATTACAAATATTAAAATATGCACAAGTTAAAGGTATATGATTAACTAATCCCCCTATAAACCGAATATCTTGACAATCTATTAAATTATGAATAATTACACCAGCACATATAAATAATAATGCTTTAAATAAAGCATGAGTTAATAAATGAAAAAAAGCTAATTTATATCTTCCTAATGCCAAAACTCTTAATATTAATCCTAATTGTCTTAAAGTAGATAAAGCAATAATTTTTTTTAAATCATATTCAAAATTAGCCCTTATACCAGATATAAATATAGTTAAACTAGCAAAAAATAATAAAATATATAATATTAAATCATTGAATGCAAAATTAAAACGAATTAATAAATATACACCCGCAGTAACTAATGTCGAAGAATGAACCAATGATGAGACAGGAGTAGGAGCTGCTATAGCAGCGGGAAGCCATGAAGAAAATGGAATTTGAGCTGATTTAGTTATAGCAGCTAAAATTATTAGATATATAATTAATTGTATAATGAAATCATTTTTTATTAATGTCAAATAAAAAATATAATTTCAACTACCAAAATTTATTATTCAAGCAATTGATATTAAAAAAGCAACATCTCCAATTCGATTTGATAAAACAGTTAATATACCGGCATTAAAAGAACGAATATTTTGATAATAAATTACTAAACAATAAGAAACTAACCCTAATCCATCCCATCCTAGTAAAATTGAAACTAAATTAGGACTAATAATCAATAATATTATTGATAAAACAAATATAACAACCAATATAATAAATCGATTTAAAGTTTTATCTCCATGTATATACTCATCCCTATAATAAATTACTAAAGATGAAATTAATAAAACAAATCTCATAAATAATAAAGATATTCAATCAAATAAAACCACCATAACTAATTTTACAGAATTAAATTCTATTAATTCAATTTCTAATAAAATCCTATACTCTAATAGTAAAAATTTTACTCTTAATACAAATAATGCCAAAAAACAACTAAATAATAAACTAAAATAAATTTTACAAATTTTAATAATTCAAAATAATAGATATATCTTTAACGCCACAAGTTAATATTTTATTTAAACTATTTGAATACAAAAATATAAACAATCTAGCCTTTAAAATAAATAAATTTAAAGGAATCCAATGTAAAAATAATAATAAATATTCTTGACATAATCCTGAATAAATAGAAAAAATATTAACAAATTTACCATGTTGTGTAAAAGAAAATAAATATAGAGAATAAACGGCTGAAAAAAAAGATAATAAAGATAATAAAATTATTAATATTCTTTCATAACCGATTAATCTATTAATTAATATAATCTCCCTTAATAAATTTAAAGAAGGGGGAGCCGCCATATTTCTAATACAATAAACAAATCATCAAAAAGATAAATTAGGTAAAATAGAAAGTATACCCCTTCTTAAATAAAATCTTCGTCTTCCAATTCGTTCATAAATAATATTAGCTAAACAAAATAAACCTGATGAACACAACCCATGGGCTAACATCATCAAAAATGCACCATTAATTCCTCACCTATACAATGTTATTAACCCTCTAATTACTAACCCTATATGAGCTACTGATGAATAAGCAATCAAAGATTTAATATCTCTTTGACGAATACAAATTAAAGAAATAATTAAACCTCCAAAAAGTCTAAGAATAATAAAAATAAAATTAATTTTTATACCTAAATATATAAATTTTTCTAATAAACGTAATATTCCATAACCCCCTAATTTTAATAAAATTCCAGCTAAAATTATAGAACCAGCAATAGGAGCTTCAACATGAGCTTTAGGTAACCACAAATGAATAAAAAACATTGGCATCTTACAAAAAAATACTATATTAATACATAAATATATTAATAGCTCATAACTTTGAAAAATAAAATAAAAATATAAACTATCACTTTCAAAATAAAAATTTAATACGCCAATTATTATTGGCAAAGATATTAAAAGAGTGTAAAATAATAAATAAAGCCCAGCTTCAATTCGCTCAGGTTGATACCCCCAACCAATAATTAATATTAATGTAGGAATTAACCTTAATTCAAAAAAAATATAAAAAATAAAAAGATTTAGTGAAGAAAAAGTTATAAATAAACTTAATATTAAAATTATTATTAAAATCAAAAACCCAATAAAAAAATTATTTTCTTTATAAATTTTTTTTCTTGCTATTAACATTAAACTACAAATCCAAAATCTTAATAATACTAATATAAAAGATCAAACATCAAAACCTAATATATAAGAAACATTAAAAATATAATATAAATTTATATATTCCAATATAAAAATAAAAGAAAACACAAAAAATAAATAACAAATTATTCAATACATACCTATAAAACATAAAGGAGTCAAAAATAATATAGAAAAAATAAATTTTATCATAAAAAAGAAAAAGATAATACATAATCATTACCATAAACTCGAACCATAGAAACTAAAATTGAGAGACCTAGAACCCCTTCACATACTCTTATTGTTAAATAAATCATTAAAAAAAATAATTCATTAAATATCCTATAAAAATATAAATATAAAGTAAAATATAAAATTAATACAATTATTTCTAATCTTAATAATATCAATAAAAAATGATTACGATGAACTAAAAAAACAACTAAAGTACTCAAAAATATAAATAAAAGACAAAAATCTATTATCATTAGTTTTAATAATTTAAATAAAATATTAGTCTTGTAAACTAAATATAGGACCACCTTTAAAACATCAAAGGAAAAAAATTTTTTTATCATTAATCTCCAAAATTAATATTTTATTTAAACTATCCTCTGAAATATCATTAATTATAATTTTAATAATTTTAACTTCAATATTATTTATATTTATAAAACACCCACTATCTATAGGTGTAATTCTTTTAAGACAAACAACTTTTATTTCTTTAATAACAGGAATAATACAATTAAATTTTTGATATTCATACATTATTTTTATTATTATAATTGGTGGAATACTAATTTTATTTATATATATAACAAGAGTTGCCTCTAATGAAAAATTTAAATTTTCTATAAATTTAATATTTTTTATAATTTCATTTTTCTTATTATTAATTTTTATAAAACCAGAATTATTAAATTTTTATTTAAACCTAAAAATTCACCTTAACATTTATAATTTACAAATATCCCTAAATAAATATTTTAATACACCTAATCATTTAATTATTTTTCTAATTTTTTTTTATCTATTAATTACAATAATTATAGTAACAAAAATTACAAAATTAGAAAAAGGACCCCTTCGACAAATAAATTAGCTATAAATGAAAACTATAATTCGAAAAACCCACCATCTTTTTAAAATTATTAATTCATCTTTAATTGATTTACCAACACCAAGAAACATCACAACTATATGAAATTTTGGATCACTATTAGGATTATGCTTAATAATTCAAATTTTAACAGGCCTATTTTTAACAATACATTATTGCCCCAACACTATAATTGCGTTTGATAGAATTTCTCATATTATACGAGATGTTAATTATGGTTGACTGATTCGTATTTTACATGCAAATGGAGCTTCCTTCTTTTTTATTTGTTTATATATACATATTGGGCGAGGAATCTATTATAGATCTTATACTTTAAAAGAAACATGAATTTCAGGAACTACATTATTTTTTTTAGTGATAGCAACAGCTTTCTTAGGGTATGTATTACCTTGAGGTCAAATATCATTCTGAGGAGCAACAGTAATTACTAATCTTATTTCGGCAATTCCTTATTTAGGTAATATAATTGTTCAATGAATTTGAGGAGGATTTGCAATTAATAATGCGACATTAACTCGTTTTTTCACATTTCATTTTCTTTTTCCTTTTATTATTTCTGCACTAGTAATTATCCATCTTTTATTTTTACATCAAACAGGATCTAACAACCCTTTAGGAACAATAAGAGATATTGATAAAACACCATTTCACCCATTTTATTCATTTAAAGATATTATAGGAATAATTATTATACTATTTTCATTAACATTTTTATCATTGCATAATCCTTACTTATTGGGAGACCCTGATAATTTTATCTTAGCTAATCCTTTAGTGACACCTCCTCATATTAAACCAGAATGATACTTCCTATTTGCATATGCAATTTTACGATCTATTCCAAATAAATTAGGAGGAGTAATTGCCTTAGTTATATCAATTGCTATTTTATATTTAATACCATTTATTAATAAAAAAAAATTCCTAAGAACTCAATTTTATCCATTAAGAAAATTAATATTTTGAATATTATTTACAATTATCTCTTTATTAACTTGAATTGGAGCAAAACCTGTTGAAGAACCTTTTATTATTACAGGACAAATCCTAACAATTTTATATTTTATATATTTTTTCATCAATCCATTATTAATAAAATATTGAGATAAACTAATTTTTAATTAGTCAATGAACTTGTATAAGTGTATGTCTTGAAAACATAAAAAAGAAATCAATTTTCTATTGACTTAAATTGTACTAAAAATAGTTAACTAAATAAAAAGGGTAATAACAAGTATTAAAGAAAAATAATAAACTAAAAAATTCAATGCAACAGGTAAATACCTCTTCCAAGCTAAATATATCAATTTATCATAACGAAACCGAGGTAAAGTACCACGAACCCAAATTCAAAAAAAAATTAAAAATAATACCTTAAATAAAAATCTAATATAGATAAAATTTGCCCCTAAAAATAATAATCTACTTAAAAGTCTTATAAATATAATATTTCTATATTCAGCAAGAAAAATTATTGCAAATCCTCCTCTTGAATATTCTACATTAAACCCAGAAACTAATTCAGTCTCCCCTTCAGCAAAATCAAAAGGGGTCCGATTAGTTTCAGCTAACCTTGAGACTAATCACATATAACTTAAACAAGGTAAAATAAAAACAAATCAAATAAATTCTTGATATTTAAGTAAATCCATAACCCTAACTCTTATAATTAAAAATAAATAAGAAATTAAAATTAACATTAAACTAACCTCATAGGAAATAGTTTGAGCAACTGAACGTAAACTACCTAATAAAGAATAAGCTGAATTAGAAGATCACCCAGCTAATATAATAGTATAAACACTTACCCTTGAAATAGAAATAATAAATAAAATTGAAAAATTAAAATTTAAATTTACAGTTAATATAGGAATACTCATTCATACAAATAAAGCTAACAATAAATTAATCACAGGAGATAAATAATATAAATTAAAATTTGACATATAAGGATAAACTTGTTCTTTAGAAAATAATTTAATTGCATCCCTAAATGGCTGTAATAATCCAATATAACCTAATTTATTAGGCCCCTTACGAATCTGAATATACCCCAAAATTTTTCGTTCAAATAAAGTAAAAAAAGCAACTCCAACTAAAACTAAAATTAATAAAATCAAAGAATTTAAAAAAATTAAAATTAAATCTCTAAAATACAAGTGTTATTTGTAAAATAAATTACATAAATAAATTCTAAATCTAACGCACTATTCTGCCAAAATAACAATATTATTCAAAAATTCAAATTTTTAATTAAATAATTAATCCTTTCGTACTAAATTATTTATTTTATTTAAAGATAGAAACCAACCTGGCTCACACCGGTTTAAACTCAGATCATGTAAAATTTCAAAGGTCGAACAGACCTAAAATTCTTAGCTTCTACTACCAAAAATTAATTTTAATCCAACATCGAGGTCGCAATCCTTTTTTTCGATTAGAACTCTTAAAAAAAATTACGCTGTTATCCCTAAGGTAATTTAATCTTATAATCATAATTTATGGATCAAGTAAACATATATATAATGAATTAAATAAAAATAAGTTTTTTTAATTATTCTATCACCCCAACACAATAATTTATTATAATAAAGAAAAATAGCCTAAAAATTTCTTTTATTAAAAAATTATTAAACTCTATAGGGTCTTCTCGTCTTTTAAAATTATTTAAGCTTTTTAACTTAAAAATAAAGTTTTAATTAATATATAGAGACAGTTATTTTTTCATCAAACCTTTCATTCCAGCTTTCAATTAAAAAACTAATGATTATGCTACCTTAGCACGGTCAAAATACCGCGGCCATTCAATATTCATTGGGCAGGTAAGACCTTAAATTATAATCAAAAGGCCATGTTTTTAATAAACAGGTGAAAAATAATTTTGCCGAATTCCTTTAAATATTCTTAATTTATATCTTAATTTAAATAAAAAAATTATACTAATTTAATCATTATATCATAATTTTTCTCATTAAAAATATTTTTTTAATAAATAATTTATTAAAAATATAAATATTAAATTTTATAAAATAATTATAACAAACTATTAACAATGAAAATTTCTAATCCTATATTTTTATATTTAATATTATTAATTAATAATTATTTTATTAGCTTATCCCAAAAAAAATTATTTAATAATAATAATATATTAAAAAAATAAAATATTATTAACTATTAAAAAAATTAAATTTTTTTCTTAAAAAACTAGATATATTTAAAAACGAATAACATTTCATTACTAATTAATTATTTATAAAATTTATAATACAATTAAAATATAATTAATTAACTCTTTTAAATTCGAGATTTTAAAATATATTAAACTTATTAATCAACCCTGATACACAAGGTACAAAAAATTAATTTTTCTTTTAAATAATTTAAAATTTTCTATCACTATACTAATTAACTATAATAAAAATAATCTTTTCAATTTAATTAATAAAACTAAAATTTCATTAAATTATATTAAATAAAAATTTTAAATATATAATAAATAAAAAATTTCAAATTAGATTGAATTACACAACCATCCTTTTAATGTAACTAAAATGCTTAATTTAAGCTTTAATTTGTATTCTAGATTCATTTTCCAATAAATCTACTTTGTTACGACTTATTTCATTTTATAATGAAAGCGACGGGCGATATGTACATATTTTAGAGCTAAATCATTTAAATAAATTAATTTAAATTACTTTCAAATCCAAATTCAATTTATTATACTAATAAATATTCTATAATATAAATATATATTGTAACTCATCTTTACTTTTTTATAAACTACATCTTGATCTGACTTATTATCTAATTTAAAATTATGAAAATTTACAATTTTTAAAAAATTTTCAATAACGACGATATACAAGCTAATAAAAAAAGTAATTTAAATCGTGGATTATCAATTAAAAGACAAGTTCCTCTGAAAAGTCTAAAATACCGCCAAATTCTTTAATTTTCAAGAACACAACTAATACTAATTTAATATTTCAACTTACATTTAAAATAATAGGGTATCTAATCCTAGTTTATTAATTAAATTTATAAAATCAATTAAATAATTTAATTTATCTTTATATTAAAATTTCACTTAAAAATATAAATAATAAAATTTTTATTAACAAATTTATTTTTATTAAAAAAATTAAGCTATATCGTCTGTCTAACCGCAGCTGCTGGCACAAACTTTGCCAATATTAAATATAATCACTAATTCTTAAATTATTAAATTTATTAAAATTATTTACTGTAATATTAGATTAAAATTATTAAAATTTGAATTTTTGAATACAAAAATTTACATGTAGGGTGTCATTATGCCCAATTTTTCAGCCGGAATAAAACTTTTTTTACTGTAAATTTTATTAAAATAACATACTGCACTTAAAAAAATATCTGAAAATTTAAAACAATTATTATAAAATAATCAAACTTAATTCATTCAAATTTATACTAAAATTTATTCACTTTTTATATAAAAATATAATTTACTATAAATTTCAATATACAATTAAATTCTGAATTAATGTATAAAATAAAATATAATCACTTCTCTTTAATTTTTTTTTTCTATTAGACATTTTCAAAGCCAAAAATTTTAAAAAAAATAATTTTTTAAAAAATTTTTTAAAAAATACAAAAATTTTTAAAATTTTCTAAAAATTTTTACTTTTTTTAAAAATTTTATTAGACTTTTATAAATAAAAATTTATAAGCCAACATTTCCAATTCATATTTTTAAGTGAATTTTTTTTTTAAAAATTTATATTCAATTTTCTTTGATAATTTTTAAAAAATAGCCCTAAACTTGAATTTATAAACATAGAATTTTTTTTTTTAAGAAAATTACCCTCGACTTCCAATTATTCTGAGATCGACTTTTTTAAAAATTGGAAAAAAATCACAGTACCTTGGATTTGAGTACAAAAACATCGGTATTTTGCTTAAATGAGAGGTTTCTTCAATTAAAATGTCTATTTTTAAGATTAGAGATATACCAGTGTTTAGTTAATTATTTTTAAGTAATAACGGAACTAATAATCTACTTTTTTTAATAAATATGATAAGCATGGAGTTTTTTTTTTTTTTTCAATAATTATTTTCTTTTTATTAAAAATTTAATATATAAATAAATATATATTATTATCTATATAGGTTTTAATATATCTTAATTAATAAATAATGACTATTTTGATTAGTTTTAGAACCTTTACTCTATTCCCTATCTCTGCGATACCTTATAGCCGGGTTATGCATTTATATAGGTTTACAATAATGGTGTTATAAACTTATATGTCTATTAATCATTATATATATATATATTACCTATATTTCGCATATTATTGATAAATAAAATTCTGAAAAGATTAGTTAATTTCAATTACTATATATTACGTAAACCTTTATTGATAAAAAAAAAAATCGTCATTTTTTTACTACTTTTTTGGCTATTTAATTAGACTTCTCCATTTGTTAATTTTTTTTTAGTAAAATTTGTTCTTGCACAAAAATGCACAAAAATGCAAAATTTTTACAAAAAATGCAAAAAAAATCTCTTCTCTTAACATTTTTTTGCCTATTTAATTAGACTTCTCCATTTGTTAATTATTTTTATGCAAAAATCATTTTTTACACAAAAATGTAAAAATGCAAAATTTTTACAAAAATACAGAAAAATCAATTTTTCTTATTACTTTTTACTAAAAAATAATTTTTCACATTAAAATCTAATTTTTAAAAAAAATATATTTATTAAAAAAAAATTACATTTAAATACATG